AAGGTTCCAGAAGATGTTAATCGTAAGCAAGAAGATTGTTTACGAAGAAACAACAAGAAAAATTCATATTCTGATACATAAGAGTTATATAGGAATCGAGATAGTCTTTTATTTTCTTTTTTCAAAAGAAAAATGGATTTCATTGAAGTAATAAGACTATTCCAATTCGAATAATAGTTGAGAAAGAATCGCAATAAATGCAAAGATGGAACATCTTTGATCCGGTATTCAAGGAGTTGAACCAAGATTTCAAAATGGATAGGATAGGGTATTTCTACATGTGATAGATAATGTAAATGCAAAAATTTGTCTTCTAAAAAGGGAAATATCGAATGAATAGATCGTAAATTTTGAAACTTTGGTATTTCTTCCGGACAAGATAGTTGTCCTAGCGAGAATGGGATTTCTACAACGATTGCAAACCCCTCAGATAGAATCTGAGAATAAAACTCCGAATAAAAAAGATTGCTGTGATCCAACAATCGATCTTGGTTAGGATGATTAACCGAATTAATCCAAAAATTCTGCTGATACATTCGAATAATTAAACGTTTCACAAGTAGTGAACTAAATTTCTTGTTATTACAACCAAAAATTTCCACAGGTTCGGAACCATTTAATACATAATCATGGGCAAATGCATAAATATATTCCTGAAAGAGAAGTGGGTAAACGAAGTATTGTTGACGAGATTGCTGTTTTTCTGAATACCCTTCGAATTTTGCCATTTGAATTTATACTTGAATCAGAGAAAAAAAGCATTTCTCGATTTATCAAATGATGATACATAGTGCAATATGGTCGGAACAAGGTATTACAGTTTTTAAAACAAACCCTGAAAAGAAAGGGAGTCTAATCCATAGATCTTTTTCTGCTCCTTTTCTATCTAATTAGTTTATGTTTGTTCTAAGAAAGAACAAATCTTTTATTTTTGCAGGCCAATCGCTCTTTTGACTTTGGAATACACTCTCTTTATCAATATACTGCTTCTTTTACACATTCAATTCATAACATTCCTTTTCAACCATAATCAAGAATAATTAGGATTCCTAAAAAATAAATAAAAAAGGGTTTACCGATAGGAAAACCCAACCTTTCCCCGCATCGGGCACTAATCTATTTTTAACGTCTAATTAGATCGGGGAATCATTTCAATTAAGAAGTTAAGCTCGTTGCTTTTTATTTTACCAGAATTAGAGCCAGGCTCTATCCATTTATTCACTAGACCCAGAAAATCGGAATTTATTTATTCCAAAAATAAATCAAAAAAATTGATTTTATTACGACATGCTATTTTTTCCATTCATTACCTTTGAGGATCAGTCGTGGGCTTCTAGACTCTACCAAGAGTCTGGACGAATTTGTTGCTTCATCCAAATGTGTAAAAGATCATAGTCGCACTTAAAAGCCGAGTACTCTACCATTGAGTTAGCAACCCAGATAAAATAGGATCTTAGATACGATCGAAATCCAAAAATCGATAGAATTAGACCGGACGCTCCTGGCAAAACATGGAATTAGCAAGACATCAAAAGAAAGATTTTATTACCCATTAAAAACACTCAAATAAAAAAATAAAAAGATCGGTTAAATTTCACTAAGGTAAAAAAAAAAAAGGAGCGGCCCCAATCATAATAGCAAAATTATTATTTTTTTAGCATTTAAATAGAAAAATCTTATATGAAAGTACATGCAAGGGGGGGTCAACCCTATTATTTGAGCAAAGTGCAGACAGAAATACCTAATATGGAGTGACGATAAAGAGACCTATCTAGCTACAAATTCTAGCTGTTCAATAGACCTTTGTCAATAGAAATACAATAGTAAGAAAACCAATTAGATACAAATAAGGAAATTAAATAAAGGCTTTTGTTGGATTGGCACGAAATAAATGCAGCAAAAAAATAGGACTAAAAAAGAAACAAATTGTGTCTAAATAATTAAGGGATATTAATGAACCTCCCTTACTTTTTCATTTAGTTGTTCAATTAACTCAAAGCTCTTTCTTTATCTTTAAAGAATTCAGCTTTCCTTAAAATATCATAAACAGTTCTTGTAGGTTGAGCACCTTTTTTAAGGAAATAGAGAATAGCTGGAACATTTAAACAAGTTTGATTCTTTATCGGATCATAAAAACCAACTTTTTGAAGATCTCTTCCTTCTCTTCGAGATCGAACATCAATTGCAACGATTCGATAGACAGCTTATTGGGATAGATGTAGATAAACAATGCCCCCCCTAGAAACGTATAGGAGGTTTTCTCCTCATACGGCTCGAGAAAATGATTCGAATTTCTATCTATAATACAAGTAGATAGAAATTAGACTATGATTTGCATTAATTTCCTTATAGAAGAAGAAAAAAAACAAATTTCATTTATACTCATGACTCAAGTTGACCAATTTTGACTGACAGAATTCAAAAGAGAAATCCTTCCAAATTTTTTGAGTCGTCTCTAAACTCTTTTCTTTATCTCATCTCGAACAAATTGACTTTTATTCCTTATTCTGATCTAATTCTATTGTTGAGATGGTTGAAAATCATGTTTACTTGTTCCGGAATCCTTTATCTTTGATTTGTGAAATCCTTGGGTTTAGACATTACTTCGGGAATTCTTATTCTTTTTTCTTTCAAAAGAGTAGCAACATACCCTTTCTTTTTTCTTATTTCCTTCAATAAACAATAAACCATTTTCCTTTTCTAGAGAAATCAAATATACACTTTTAATCAAAAAAAAAAAAAAAGTTTTCCAATCTTCCAAAATTCTACTTTTTCTTATTTTAACCTTTCAATTTCTATATTAAGGATAGACTGACAAAGTTGGCCTAATTTATTAGTTTTCACTAACCCTAGATTCTTTCCCTTGAGAAAAAATTAATTCTGTCTTCTCGAGCTCCATCGTGTACTATTTACTTACAAACAACCCAGCGCAAATTGGGTTCAGGACAAATAGAACAGACTATGTCGAGCCAAGAGCATTTTCATTACTATGAAAAATGGTGGATAGAAAAAAGAAAAATCCACAATCGATCATCTCCTTCAAGTCGCACGTTGCTTTCTACCACATCGTTTTAAACGAAGTTTTACCATAACAAACATTCCTCTAATTTCATTGCAAAGTGCTATCGAGAATTGATCCAATATGGATTGAATCATGAATAATCATTGGTTTTGTATACTAATTCAAACTTGCTATCTATGAAGAAATATGGATAAAAGAAATAAGTATTTAGCGGGAAAGACTCTGCAACTCTGCAAGGATCCAATTTATTAAAACCCATATTCTATCATATGAATGAAACATAGTTTGAAAAGAGGAATAAAATAGTTTGCTTAAGACTTATTTATTATTGAATTTCCATCCTCAACAGAGAACTCGAGATGAGCAATTCTGAAATGAGAAGAATCCACTCTTCTCCAACAAATAAACTATGCCAATGAAAAGATTAGCATTTTTTTGTTAGTTATAAACTTTTCATAGTTCTTCGACTGGAATAACAGGAGTAACAAAAGAAAGAAAAAATGAAGTAAAAAAAAAATGAGTGTAAAGTAAAATTAAGGTCTTTGCTTTTACTTTTTTACTTCTAGTATTCCTTCTTTCTTTTATGTAACAGAAAGAACTAAAAATTTTAAATAAGAAAAGTATTATTTTTTTTGAATCCATTCTATTCTATTCAACGAACAGTTCTTACCTTATCATTACCGGAATGGATCAAAAGAATGACAGATCGAGATCGTTTTCGCTTAACCAAAGAAGAGCCCCTCTTTTTTACTAATAAAACAGCAAAACAAAAATCTATCTGTATCATAAAGGGAAAGGGATAAGTCTGATTTTTTATACAGTGTTTTTCCTCATAAATTTTGGTTTTCAATCAATTCCAAAGTCGAGTAGACGGAATATATGAATTTCTCTCTAATCCTCACATTCCATTGATTTAGAAATGGATATTTGCAAATCAGAGATAATGCCTAAAATAGAAAAATCGAGTCTCTATCCGTAGAATGGAAACCCCCTTTTCTTTACATTAGGTGTCAAATGTATCCTGTAAGAATTCCCATTTCACGGATATGAAGCATAAAGTTTATCCAACAAGTTCGAATTTCAAAACACATATTCAAAACACATACACAATACACATATGACTAATGAATAGTAGGAGCATATCCTGAATGTGCCTGACAGACCCAAATTGTTAATGAAAAAAATTTGACTGGACTTGATACTGGATTTTGTTTTCTGAGAAAAAAAAAAAGAATCCTTAGAAATGCATCTAATCTAAGAGTTCATAAGAAAAAATTATTCTCTTTAATAAGCTTTTGTCTCGTGCAGGATACAATACGATTCTATCTTTCATTTCATGAAAAAAAATCTGGGACGGAAGGATTCGAACCTCCGAATAACGGGACCAAAACCCGCTGCCTTACCACTTGGCCACGCCCCATTTCATTTCTTTTATACGACACTAATAAACAGTATTTTTATTATATATTAATCGTCAATCCCACTTCAATTACCTAAAAAATGAGGTATATTTTATTGCTAGGATTCTAAACATGCGGATAATATAGAATCCAAAAAATGCATTGATCATTACATGGAATTCTATTAAGATATTATATGAAAATCGAATTTTTTCCATTCTCATTTGAGAATGCGAATACAAGGAGGTATTTTGTGTTTGGGAAAGCCCGAAGAAAAAAGGGTTTTGAATCCACCTTTTCTTTTCCTTTTTCCCTTAGAAAAATAACTCAATCAAAATCCAAATATCTACTCTACAAGAACGAAATGCTTGTTATGCCTAATATACTTAGTTTAACCTCTATCTGTTTTAATTCTGGTCTTTATACGACTAGTTTTTTCTTAGCCAAATTACCCGAAGCTTATGCCATTTTCAACCCAATCGTGGATGTTATGCCTGTCATACCTGTATTCTTTTTTCTATTAGCGTTTGTTTGGCAAGCTGCTGTAAGTTTTCGATAAAATCTTTACTATTCTGTTCTGTCTGCCAAATTGAATGATGTATTCATTTCAAAAAATGAAAAAATGTAGAAGAGCCAAGAAGTCTTATATTATAAACTTTCGATTCTAAAATTAAAATTCTTCTACATTGAATGTAGAGCTGCAACAATAAATTTGGATCAGCCTTTCTACCCCTTGCATCTACGTTGAGCAGGTACCTTTAGGTACCCACACAAACAATACTTAAACTAAAACTCATTTTTTATATTGATTTTTTATTGATAAGACTGCTTATTATAAAGAAATTCTTGCATTTTTTTTTTTTTAGAATTGATTTTTGCATTTTTTAGGTGTAAAAAAAAACCATCCTAGTGGATCTGTGCGGTAAGGAAAAACGGGTAATCTATTCCTTAAAAAAAAATCTTGGAGATTATGTAATGCTTACTCTCAAACTCTTTGTTTATACAGTAGTGATATTCTTTGTTTCCCTCTTTATTTTTGGATTCTTATCTAATGATCCAGGACGTAATCCTGGACGTGAGGAGTAAAAATCCAAAATTTTTGGGAATTTTTTCTTACAAATTGGATTTATTTCGTACATTTATCTATGAGAAAATCCGGGGGTTAGAATTCCTTACAATTCGAAAGTCCCAAACGATCCGAGGGGGCGGAAAGAGAGGGATTCGAACCCTCGGTACAAAAAAATTGTACAACGGATTAGCAATCCGCCGCTTTAGTCCACTCAGCCATCTCTCCCCGTTCCAAATCGAAAGGTTTTCGTGATATGACAGAGGCAAGAAATAACGATTACAAAAAATCCTTCCTTTTTTCATTTCAAAAGTGCATAAAAATTATATTGCCAATTCCATTTTATTTATATTCTTTTTTCTTAATGTTAATAAAAAAAAAGGGAAAATTCTTGTTTCTTCTTTCTAAAATTCGATATAGGCTGAGAGACAATCAGATATATTTTCTCTTCAGCGGGCATTTCCGTATAGGACTTGTTAGAATAAAACAAGCAGGTTATAGAAAAAAAAATTCTTATCAAACCCACCATAAAATTCGAAAGAAAGATAAAGTAAGTAGACCTGACCCCTTTAATGATGCCTCTATCCGCTATTCTGATATATAAATTCGATGTGGATAAAATTGTTGTATAAGCGGATTTTTTGTATTTCCTTAGACTTAGACCGCGCAAGGCAAGAATTTTTCGCTATTTACGATTTCATATTCTTGTTACTAGACGTTCTATAGGAATAAGAAGAAATCGCAACTCTTTTCCGTTACACATAAAAATGGATTTCGAAAGTCAATTTTTCTTTTCAATATCTTTCTTTTTTTTCAAAATCCTTTTTTTTTGTTCTTCCACCCATGCAATAGAGAGCGAATGAGAAAAGAGGGATTATTTTTCCCCTAAAAGATAGGCTTTGAAATAGGAATCATAGAATAATGCTAAATTTAAATGTTTATTTCTTTATTTCTATAGCTTTATTTCTAGAGTTAAGTAGAAGAAAAATGAATCTAATGAAATTCATGGATTTACAACAACTTTGGTTGTGACCCCATAGAGAAAAATGCAAAATTTCTATCTTCGAGACCATTGAAAAAGGGCATTGAACGAGAAAGAAATCGTACACAGATAATCAAATTATCATATGCCTTGGAAGTAATATGAGGTGCTCGGAAATGGTTGAAGTAATTGAATAGGAGGATAACTATGACTATAGCCCTTGGTAGAGTTACTAAAGAAGAAAATGATCTATTTGATATTATGGACGACTGGTTACGAAGGGACCGTTTCGTTTTTGTAGGATGGTCCGGCCTATTGCTCTTTCCTTGTGCTTATTTCGCTTTAGGGGGTTGGTTTACAGGGACTACTTTTGTAACTTCTTGGTATACCCATGGGTTGGCTAGTTCCTATTTGGAAGGTTGCAATTTCTTAACGGCGGCGGTTTCCACTCCTGCCAATAGTTTAGCACACTCTTTGTTGCTATTATGGGGACCGGAAGCACAAGGAGATTTTACTCGTTGGTGTCAATTAGGCGGTCTGTGGACTTTTGTCGCTCTCCATGGGGCTTTTGCACTAATAGGTTTCATGTTACGTCAATTTGAACTTGCTAGGTCTGTTCAATTGCGGCCTTATAATGCAATTTCATTCTCTGGTCCAATCGCTGTTTTTGTTTCCGTATTCCTTATTTATCCACTGGGACAATCTGGTTGGTTCTTTGCACCGAGTTTTGGCGTAGCAGCTATATTTCGATTCATCCTTTTCTTCCAAGGATTTCATAATTGGACGTTGAACCCCTTTCATATGATGGGAGTTGCCGGAGTATTAGGTGCGGCTCTGCTATGCGCTATTCATGGGGCTACTGTAGAAAACACTCTATTTGAAGATGGTGATGGTGCAAATACCTTCCGAGCTTTTAACCCAACTCAAGCGGAAGAAACTTATTCAATGGTCACTGCTAACCGCTTTTGGTCCCAAATCTTTGGTGTTGCTTTTTCCAATAAACGTTGGTTACATTTCTTTATGCTATTTG